ACAAATAAGAATCCCATGATTTCTTCTTCATATAGATAGATATAGGATCTATAGGGCAATTACAATTACTTAGAAGTACATTTTGTGCAACAGCCCTTCCTATCTGATAGAAAAGGATCCCATGATCCTGAACCGATCTGACCTCGGATCGCAAATCCCAAGTTTGTCTATGAAGAGCTGATCTAATTGTATTAGTTTCTATAATTGATTTCTTCTGTGTAATACTAATTGATAGGGCCTCGTTGATAAGTGCTACAAGATCTCGTGCATTGGAACCCGCGGTTATGGACCCGAATTCGTTAGTATGGAACATTTTCTTTTCCAAGTGAAATCCCCTAGTATATGAAAGAATTAAAAAGTGCTTTCGTTGTTCTGGAATAAGAAGCCTTCGTATCTTAATGCATGTATTTGATTTATTCGGAGCTATTAGAGCGGGATCCACTTTTTTGGGAATATGAGTCGAAGCAATAACAAGAATATTTCTAGTGGAACATCTTTCACAATCCCTGGAGAGATAGTTCACTAATAGACCGAGGGATAAGTAATTCGACTCATTCACATACAGATCATGAATGTTTGGAATCCATATTATGCAAGGAGACATTGCTTTTGCTAATTCGAATTGAGGGGTGATATCAAATCGGTCTATTTTCGACGTCATAGTCATATACGTCATATACATAGTTAGCACATTCGTCATAGTTAGCAGCTCCGTCTCAAGGTCATTATCAATATTGTCACTATCATCAATATCGTCACTATCATCAATATCGTCACTATCATCAATATCGATATCATCAATATCAATAAGATAACCTTTAGGCTTGTCATCCGGGAACTTGTTCGGAAATACCGTAATGAAAGGAACATAAGAGTTTGTCGCTAGGTATTTGACCAAATATGATCGTCCAGTTCCTATAGAACCTATCACTAAAATACCCCTAGAAGGAGATAGGGCTAAGCGGAGCGAAAAGGGTTTTCCATGAGATGGGAAATGAAAACTATTAGCCCCACACGAGGTTTGTGAATAAGTGATTGTCTGATAATGAGCAAGGAATATCCGTCTTTCTGCTAAACAGGATCTATTGAACTCATAATTCATTAGATACTTTTTATGAATGTCAACTAAGTATCCTAAGTAAATTGATCCCGGTTGCTCAATCATTTGATAACCAGAGTCATTCTTTGATAAATGATCACTATGAGTCAGACTCAATAGAATTTGATCAATTCTTTTTTCTGTTGTTAAGGTGGAGAACTGAACCAAGAATTCTCTTTCTTCATCATCAATCGAATCACTGTTCGCGACCCAGGATTCTATTTTATCATCAATCCAATCACCGTTCACGTTTTTTCTTTTTCTTATCAATGCATAGATCTCTTTACTTGTACGACTTAGATGTCTCGTATTTCTCGAAAAAGTGATTCGATTGATGGGATTTGGTATGATACTTATGAGATCAATGAGATTGATATTCAAATATTTCTTCTTAGAACGTATGGATTTGACCCCATAAGTGGGACCACCACCCAATAGCATGTTGCCGCCAAAAGTAGAACCCCATATTTTTTCCAGAGAATCTCCTAATTGTTTCAGAGCAACTAGAAAGAGATTCTTTAACCAGAAGGAATTCAGTTCCGATGTAGGATACCTATCCAGAAGTTTTTGCAACTCAATCATGTATGATGGAATCATCAAAGATTTGATCTTTTCTAACTCTGTCTGTAACTCACTAGAGGCTTGGGAAACAAAGAAAAGATGTATATGAACAAGATATCCGGCAACAAGAAGAAAGAAAAGGATTGAATAGAGGAACTCCCGAGCATTTGTTGATCTCAGATGTGTCCATATCAATGGAACGGGTGACTCATTATTTCGATGAATCGTTTCTTCGGACAGAAGAAGATTCTGTAAACACTTACTCGAAATCTCACTTATCTGAGTCCATTGTAGAAGAATCGCCCACAATTTTTCCTGAGTAATTGTCCATGATATATCTGATCCATGCATAATATCATGAAAAATGGATACAAATTTTTGACTGCTACTTAGTATTAGTATCGACAATGAGTCTGAAAAAGCATCTAAAAAGGTGAAACTTAGATATTTGCACCCTGTCGAAGTAAAGAACCATGGCATATATGTTTGGAACAGATTCCATTTTGAGAGAAACAGATTCCATTTTGAGAGATTTGAAAGAGCACTATCTCGTTGAAAGGTTCTATACATCTGCTGTTTCTCAACGCATTTCTTTAGACAAAGACTCCGTTTTTTCCTCTTTCCGGATGGTAAATATTTCTCAGAACCTGGAGTGTGAATCAAACCCATGTTTGAATTGAAACTGAGATACTGATGCGAGTTCTTCCCTTCTGAATCAGATAGATTCATATCTGAAAAAGGCTGACAAGAAGTTCTTTCAAAATTGACTATTTGTTCCTCTGTTAGAGGTGTTGCAGAAATGTCTGCGATCGAGTAAATAGCTCTACGAACGAATGGATCGGGTCGAATTGGAAAATGGAAAGATTTGTACAAGTTATACGTTTCGTCACCACTTTTTTGAAAATCGTTAGATATGAATATGTCAGATACCTGTGAATCGATTGGTAAAATAGCCTCTCTCTCCAAAAAAATATGTTTTTTTTTACCTTTGCCGACGCACAAAGAAAATATTTTGTTGCGAATGAACAAGATATTGAGGAATTGTCCATACGTAAGATCATAATTATTGATACGGGTCTTTTTCACATAAAAAGGGAATCCTTTGTTACAATAGAACCAGAAGTGATGTGGATTATTCAAGAATCGAAGTCGATTTGCTTTATAAAAAGAAGATATCAATGAACTTCTATGAAATGGTTTCACGGGATTCAGCCAATTGTCTCGATCGTGGGATATCATTGAGAAATAGGAATCCGTGTTATCAAAGGATTTTCTGCGATTATTTCTAGTATGGAATGAGTCAATCATCCACTTTGGTATCTTATTGAACAAAAATGGTAATATTGTTCTTCCATTGATCAAGAATTTCGGTCTTTGGGAAGTATCATGATCATCCAATAAGAAGGGTTTCAATTTATTCAAATGAACGATTTGAACACCTATTGATTCTAACAACTGATTGCAGAGTTGATCGTTTGTACCTTTCAATTCATAGATGTGGATCTCGGACCTATGAATGGGGATATTTCCAATACTCACAAAGAGTGTCTTGGACAAAAAGAAACGAAGTGGCTTAGACAAAAAGAGAAGTGCCTTGGACAAAAAGAAACGAAGTGACTTAGAAAAATCTTGTTTGTCGATAGCCTTGGACCAATCAATCGAATATTGATTAATACGTAATCGATCAAACACTACTTGAAAACGGTTCCTCTGTTCAGAAACGAAATGTTCCAAATGTTCCTGGAAATTATTGCTCCCATTGGACCATTTGTATCTATATGCATCAGGATCCCGATTCATGGATCTCTCAGTTCGAGAAAAAAGAGGATCAAACCATTTCTTCTGACTCTTTTTCAAATTCGATAAATGTTGGTTGATCGTATATTTCATTATAGTTATATGATTCAGAGTATCATTTCCTATTTGATCCTTTTGAATTCCATATTCGTAGTTGCGATCGGATCTATTCATTAAAAAGAATCGGTTCAATACATTTCTTATGTACCCATAGGTGTTATATTGGATTTGAATCAGATTTCGGATCAATCTATATTTATTGACTGCTTCCATTATGTTGTTGCTAGCAAATACCACTATTTTGATTTTTAGATCTTCCAAATAATTCCCGCAGTAGATCCGGACCGATTTTTTTCTGATCCTTCGATAAAAAGATTCATTCTCTTCATAAAAAAGAGGAGGTAGAACCAATAAAGATTTCTTTTTCGATTCATCTCTGGAGTCGAATACCCTATTCAAGAATTTTTTTTGATCCAATCCGTAGGAATCAATAGAAAAGGCAAATCCCCTATGATACACCAGATCCGGCTCGGTTATTGATAGAGTGAATAGATCCGCCATTTCTTGAAATCTCTCTTCTGATTCAAAATCGTGGCGTAACGTGTATCCCCCATTGTTCCGGTCATAGAATAGATGAAATAAATCCAAAAATGGATTTTTGTTCAAGAATGAAATCTTATTGGAACTGTCCATATCCGGTTCATCCTTCGGAACAACCATATCACATCCCGGATCTGATGAAATAGGATGAATTGAGACGGTATTTTGTAAATACGTAATTATCTTGAATATATCAACCATTTCTTTATTTTCTGATCGCCTGGAAGGGACAAAAGAAACATTTTGTTTTTTCTTCAAAAATTTCTGATCTCTTGTGGACCTCTCAGTAGGATTCGAACCCAGATGAAGTTCTGACCATTTGTCAGAGAAAAAAGAACGAATTGATCTTGTAGGATTCCCAAGAAATTCTTCGATTTCTTCCGGAAGCAGATGATTATTCATCTGCTTCTCACGTTCCGTGAATAGCCGGGACATTGAGGAAGATCCAAAAAGGCATTTCGGGAATCGATCTGATTCTATTTCTGTTCGTTCCGTTTGACTAAAGGAAGGATCCAAAAGAATCGATCTTTCTTTTAGTTGCTGAATCTCTGTTTGATCGATCAATTTGTGATATTCTGAATCCTCATTTCTAATTCTAATGGAATCAAAACAATCTCTGGATTGATCAGAAGATCCTTTCAATTGGCTAGAATCCGTTACTTGAACGAAAATAGATCCTGTGGAATCATATTGAATATTTGACGATACATTCTGTACCTTGCTAAAAAACCGATCCTTGTTTACCAACCACACATTGTCTAACCAAATCAAATTCTCTCTCGATACGTTCCTCAAAAAATCCGATTCGTGCCGATTCTTCCCCCAACTAACGAAGAGATCTTGGCGGAATTGCCACATATGAAATTGAGCACAATTTTGCAAAGAAATACCCCACTTGTTTCTCGAGAAGAGAAAGAGATGGGAAACATGCTCAATATCATTT